TTTCGATTCTATTATTTTTTCCTCTTTTATTCTGAATAACTATCTGAATCTTGAATTGTCTTATGACTCATCACTCAACTCAGATGAATTTTTTGAAAGAACTATGCTTTGAACAAATGATCCCCGCTCCCATCACCAGTTGCTCCTCCTATCTACACCCGCTCCACCAACTAATCTTATTTTTGGATCTTGTTTGTGATATTGAGAAAAGATCAATCAATAAATATCTCTATGGATTCTTCCAACTTATTAATATTTTATAGTATATTAAACGACTACAGTACCCTATATAATTTATATGATATGACTTTTTAAAAAATTTTAATTCATTTTTTTTATTTTATTGTCTTCTTTCTCTTTTATATTTCCTTCAGATGAATCGAAAACTACAAAGTATAATATATTTTTGAATGGTTCGAGCCAAAAAATGGACTATTTGCTTATTTACTTTACCTTGTTGTTGTCAGAAAAAGAGGGGAAATTCCTTATTTTCCCCCTGTCTCTAAATGAAATATGATATGCAATATAAAATAGTAAATTAAATACTATATACTATATAGTGGATAGTGGACTGGAAATTCAAATATCTTTCTATTTCTAGTATCCGTTCTCGTTATCCATCCCATTGTCGAAACAAAAATAGAGGATGCATCAATATGTAAATATTTGGTACATAAAGCCACGACCCGATCTATCTATATTTATAACTATAGATAGATAAAAAAAATCTATATATAAATATAAGCAACCGATCCTTTTTTTTTTTTTGAATCAAAGAAAGATATTCAAAAATAGACGTCTCTTATTTTGTGACTCAGAATAAACGTTTCGCGTGGAGGAGTGGAGGAACGGAATAATAATTTATTCTTATGGAGGATCCAAAAAACATTGAATCGGAAATATCGACAAATTCTAAATTCTTGCGACGTAGTCTAAAGGAAATGAAAAAAAAAATTCGAGGCTACAATTCTATCTCTATCAAATTTGAATATCAGAATAGCTGATATAGTCATGATTCAATAGGTCAGGTCCACTTACCTTTTTTATTTCTTATATTTATGATGGATTTGATTGGAATAACGGAAAAGTCGGAATATTTGGCGATTCATAATTGGGGTTGAGTAGGTAGAATATCTATGTCCTCGAACCAAAAATATGGAATAATGAAACCTGAGTTGAGTAAGAATATAGCCTGTAGTGACATAGTTGTCTTCCCAATAAGCGGGGTGATTTATCATTATAATGAACACTTTATAATCACTATACTATCTCATTATATTTATAATTAGTTAATTAACTCATTATAATAAAAAAAATATCCCTATTATCCACTAAAAAATGAAGATTGAAACTAGAGTTTTGTGGAAAAAGCCCCTTATCGGATTTGAACCGATGACTTACGCCTTACCATGGCGTTACTCTACCGCTGAGTTAAAAGGGCCCATTTTATTCCATTCCTGAATGAGACAATGTGAAGACATATACATATATTATATACCTACATATTACATTACATAGGTGCATACAGTAGGCTCATAGTGTCTCATTCGGGAATATCTTTTTTTTTTTAGTCAGTCTAGGCTAAAACCTAATTACTTTTTTTTTTCTTTTATTGACCCCTATCACAACGAGATTCGTTTGATTAATACACAAATTGAAATAGATCCAAGATATTTGATATGTGATCAAATCATGTAATGTATGGAATGAAAAGATTCAACTCGTACCTGAAATCCAAGCTCTGCTCTTAGAAAAAAAGAAACTTTCTATCGTTTCTTAATTTCCTAGCTGTAAGATAGGAATATCACATCTTAACAATGCGTGAATCGATGCGTGAAGGTTGAAGAATGGCTTTTCTGTCGGACAAATCACTAGCGATCCTATACTTCATTAATTATTAATTATAACACATTATAATTATTTCCTATATAATTATTTCCTATATAATGGAATGTTTATCCATTCTAATGATATAGAATCTATATATAGAAATAGAATATAGAATTTTTTTCATTCATGAACCATGAATGAAAAAATATTCTATCGGAATCGCGAAAGGAAAGGTGGAAAACTTATTCGTATTTAGTCACACCATTACATTATATTGACAATTACAAAAAACTATTCATACTATGAGTATATATAGTATGATGTCGGTTGGGCATCGCAGATATGCCCCCATCGTCTAGTGGTTCAGGACATCTCTCTTTCAAGGAGGCAGCGGGGATTCGACTTCCCCTGGGGGTAGGGTACTACGAAAGGAGGTTGATCATGTATTATCAATAAGTCTAGACTTGATTCTTCCTGGGTCGATGCCCGAGTGGTTAATGGGGACGGACTGTAAATTCGTTGGCAATATGTCTACGCTGGTTCAAATCCAGCTCGGCCCAAGAATTCACCGATCCATCATGAGATTACATAATATAAGAAATTTGTCCGCCGGAAACATCTGGTTCATTTTATATCCTATTTGTTTTTTTCCGATATATTCTTCATTTTATGAATTATCTGGATTCATATCATAATCCGAAAATATAGGACAAGAATTAACAAGTCAAAATATTTTTTGGAAAGATTTCGTATCAATCGATTTAACACGATTTGACAATAGGATTTCTAGTAATCCGTGTCGTTCTCACTAAAGTCCATATCTATGTGGATATTAATATACCAATCACTCCTTTCTCTGTTACAATACGACAATTCTAAATTAAACTAGTCTTAATCAAATCATTAATAATATGTATGCTGTATACCTTATTTCTCTGGGATTGTAGTTCAATCGGTCAGAGCACCGCCCTGTCAAGGCGGAAGCTGCGGGTTCGAGCCCCGTCAGTCCCGACCTAGTATCCGATGACTCCATCAATTCATTTTTTTATTTTCTGTCAAGGGGCATAGAGTGGGATCTAATTCCCATAGGGTCCGTTTTTTTTCCGTTTCAAATTATTTATTGAGAAAATACAATGCGACAATTTCAATTACTTCAATTAGTACCGAGGGGGATAGGCATATTGAATTGGTACAATTGTGGGTAGCACCCTATTTAGTTAGGATTAAAAGAAATCTTTGTCTGGTTTTTTCGATTGCTCCTGACCCGTGGAAGGGAATCGAATACTTATATATATACTTTCACTAGAGCATATACACAAATTTTGATTCGTTTATTGTACGATAAAAAATGCACTTTTCACATAGTTACCTCGATAAAATACTTTTTTTCATATTAAAGCCTCGTTCTAGCTCCAATTTTTGATAACTTAAATTACTAATAGGAAACAATCTATTTATATCATTCAAACTACATACTTCATTTTTGATATATGTGTCCCAGGGCCGGTTCAAGGAAAGAAAGGCATATTAAAATCAAGTAATTAAGAAAAGGAAGAGCAAACAAAGAAAAGATAGACCCTCTCTTAGTGAGGGAATGAGTAATCTTTTTTTATTTCCGGGGAAGGTCCTATCGAAGAAAGAACAAACTAAAAAAAAAGAGTTCATTTTTTATTTTTTTATTTATCAAAATATTCGATCTTTTCTTCTTATTTTTTCCATTTTACTTCCACTATTTGGGTTGGGTTTTTGACCAATGGAAGCGGAAAATGGGCCAGATCATCCTTTATTATATTATATATATGATTCTATAAATAAGACGGTAGGTTATAGAAAATAACGAATGGATAAAATAAAGAATAAAAATTCAATGAGATTCTAAATTGGATCAGGAATTCCATTTTAGGTTTTTATTCCGTATGGATAAAAGATCTTCCTATGTTATACTATTCCATTCTCGATGATGAATAGATTTGATAGCTCAGATATTGTTATTCAATGATATTGATCCGATTCAATATCATCGGGATGTATTTCTCCCATTGAATTTACAGGATAAAGATTTAGAATCTCTATGGGATCAGATCCCGAGTTATTAATTATGAAGTAAAAAAACGATGAAATTATGGAAGTAAATATTCTCGCATTTATTGCTACTGCACTGTTCATTCTAGTTCCTACTGCTTTTTTACTTATCATTTACGTAAAAACGGTCAGTCAAAACGATTAATTTGAATCAAGCTTGACTTCTTAGTTCTTATCAATAATGGAAGAAATGAAAGGGATTCAAATTCCACGTCTTAAATAAAATGAGCGAATAAAAATCAGACGTATATGAGATTTGATAGTATGGTAGAAAGGTTCCTATATTCCTTTCTACCATACTATCTATTAGTGTATAATTCTACTATACATTATTATATAAAATAATAAAGTTGGACTGTATAAAGAAAGATGGCTTAATGTAAATCACTCCGTAATCTGTATATTGATATATGTACATATAACTCCCATATGTGTAATATACATAGTACCCCAATTCGAGTTCTTTACTTTGGTACATCCATTTGGTTTAGACCGATTTCGATCAATATGATATAATTGAATGCCCACCTTTACTCTTATCTTATAAAATACGTATCTACATAATAACAGATCGACTTCCTCTTTGAACAGTAAAGCGAGAAACAAATAAAAAGGGGTCGGTTGCTCCTCATTGTAATATTTATATATAATTCTGTTAAGAGCTAGTTCATCTAAATACTCTATTTCAATTTGGTTGGAAAAAATTGCATATCATGCGTATTCCGTTTAGTTTCAAAATACGAAGATGGGAATCATTTAATTTAACTATTTGTTTGATTGAAAGGTTATTCGTCATCTATTACATTACTTTACTGGATGCCAGTCGAATTTTAAAATGAAGATATTTGAAAGAAAAACGCTTTGCAGAAGGATTATGAAACTATTAATACAGTTTGATTACTCAACTCAATTCAATTAGTAATTACCCTAGCCCTAGAGTCCACTTCTTCCCCATACTACAAGTGAAAGGGAAAATGTAAAGACTACCATTAAAGCAGCCCAAGCAAGACTTACTATATCCATGTGAATTATGCCCCCGAATATGAAGAAACTCTTTCATTATTGATTACTAATAATATGGAATCAATGGCACAGAGTCAAAAAGAGATTCTGAACGAAGCCAGTTATTCATCCAATATTGATTGAATATCTAAGCACGCATAAATTCTCGCAAGTATGTATACAAAGCATCTTACATCTTTTCAACAACTAACAATTCCCCACTCAACTATATAATTCAAGAATCGGTGATTAGACAGTACATTAGTACTGGAAGTCTTGATAGACTAGTCCTTTCTAAAATCATCCGAGGCGCAAGGATTGACAATTTTTTAATCTCCAGCTTCTTAAAATCAAGCAAGTATCGGGCGTTCTCGAGCCCTTTTCCTCTTTCTTCTTATGCTATGCAAGGATTCGGCGACTTATATTATATCAGCAAGCAAAGGGTTTTCGGGTTTTTATTGATCAGGCGACACCCGGATTTGAACTGGGGAAAAAGGATTTGCAGTCCCCCGCCTTACCACTCGGCCATGCCGCCAAAACGCGAAAAATAGATGGAAATATTCCTTAACTAAAAACCCTCCCTTTTTTGATTGGAGCCGAGCCCTTCTCTTTATAGTATCTCAAACAATTATCAAAACACACAACGCCTAAAAATTGAATTTCTATCCTTTTTTTTTTTTATTGAAAGAAAAATTGGAGTCACACAATAAAAAATTAAGAACAAATAAAATTGGACCCGTTAACTGTTGACTGTTAATTCATGAAAAGTTCTTTCTTAGATTTCAAATTGTGTTTCCTTAATGGCCTAAGAAAACGCAATTGATACACAACTAATCAGTATCCAAAATTTTCAAGAATAAATCCTTTTCAATTTCAAGTATAACAACAATTATGTATATATGTAAACCCCAGAACAAAAATTGTTACACAGATATACCTAATCTGGGATCTTATTTATATATGAGATGCCCACAAGGAATTAAGGTAATTAGCGTGCTTCAATTATTCATTGAATATATTTATTTAATATCAAATAGAAATTATGATATAGCATAGCACGGACCCGACTTACCCCAAGTGGAACTGGGATAAGTGATATGCGAATACTTTTTGAACACTGAAAAGTTAAGTGCTAAAAAAGGGTAAACTGTATAAGGCTCCTTTCTGTCTTTATCTCATTCATAGAGAAAAAACAGATAAAATCCCGAATCCATTTACTTTTCTAGTACCCAATCCGCGGATCCTAATATCATAGTAATAGGTATAAATTGGATCACTTTTTTGATATTCTATTTGATATTCTATACAAGACTCCATAAGTCTAAACGTCATAAATTTGTTTCTAGGAATGTTTTATGAATTTATTTCCATTTGTATTTGTTGCAAATTCTCATTTTTTTGAGTAGAAAATTCTCTTTATTTCTCCGCTCATACGTATTTCATAGATTACATCTATGATATGGAGTTAGATCAAATTTCATGTGATTCAGTAAACAAAATAGAATTCCATCATTGTTAGATCAATCCACATCATTTCATTACTAGATCAATCTATATGGTTCGATGAAGAATGAAATGAGCATTGGAAAATGAATGGGATTTTTTCGATAAATGGGAAACTCAAAATGCTCCGGGATGGAAATGAGGGAATGTCTACAATACCTGGGTTTAGTCAGATACAATTTGAGGGATTTTGTAGATTCATTGATCAGGGATTGACGGAAGAACTTGATAAGTTTCCAAAAATTGAAGATACAGATCAAGAAATTGAATTTCAATTATTTGTGGAAACTTATCAATTAGTAGAACCCTTGATAAAAGAAAGAGATGCCGTGTATGAATCACTCACATACTCTTCTGAATTATATGTGCCCGCGGGATTAATTTGGAAAAACGGTAGGGATACGCAAGAACAAACCATATTTATTGGAAAAATTCCTCTAATGAATTCCCTGGGAACCTCTATAGTTAATGGAATATACAGAATTGTGATCAATCAAATATTGCAAAGACCGGGTATTTATTACCGTTCAGAGTTGGATCATAACGGAATTTCGGTCTATACCGGTACCATAATATCAGATTGGGGTGGAAGACCAGAATTAGAGATTGATAGAAAAGCAAGGATATGGGCGCGTGTGAGTAGGAAACAAAAAATATCTATTCTAGTTCCATCATCAGCTATGGGTTCGAATCTAAGAGAAATTCTAGATAATGTTTGCTACCCTGAAATTTTCTTGTCTTTCCCGAATGATAAGGATAAAAAAAAAATTGGATCAAAGGAAAATGCAATTTTGGAGTTTTATCAACAATTTGCTTGTGTAGGCGGGGATCCGGTATTTTCGGAGTCCTTGTGTAAGGAATTACAAAAAAAATTTTTTCAACAAAGATGTGAATTAGGAAGGATTGGTCGACGAAATATGAACCGTAGACTTAATCTTGATATACCTCAGAACATTACATTTTTGTTACCACGAGATATATTGGCGGCTGCGGATCATTTGATCCGAATGAAATTTGGAATGGGTACACTTGACGATATGAATCATTTGAAAAATAAACGTATTCGTTCCGTAGCGGATCTGT